CTCAATTGATTTTGATTTGATGTAAATTTTTCTTTGTGTCATGTCATCATTATTATGTATTATATAAAGGATTACGCATCATAGGCATAGGCATTTCATTTTTTGGAGGAAAATAGAGACCGAAGTATGAACGGAAAGAAACCTAAATATAAGCAAAAACAATTGATACCGAAAGGATTCTATTTCTTATTGGAGAGGATGCAGAAACCTCAACAGAACCCTCATTGGGAGAAAGCTTGTTGGGATAAAGATCATCAATATTTATTGAATAGATATTTATTGAATTTATGGACAAAATGGAATTTGGGATTGTTAACTGAAATCTTTTCCAATCGAGAACACAAGCTCTTCGACTTTCTATTTATCATTTGTTCCAATTCTTCACATCGAATCCATATATTCAATTTAGTGTTACTTTTCATATCACTAATCTTTCCATATCGTTCGAGTAAGAAAAGTGTGGTAGAAACAAACTATTTACATTTGTCAAAAAGAGTTTCTGTTACTCGTATGAACCACAGTAAATGTGAACGGGGAATGCAAGGCGAATCGAATACTTTAAAAAAAAAACATGCTTGTAAGAAAGATAATAAGAGAGATAATAGAATAATCTCGGAAGAGGATAAAGCAGCTATTAATAAAGATAAAAACTTTAATATTTTCAGTTCGGGGAAAGGATATGCTGATTTTCAGATATATTTCACTTTAAATTCGACTGAGAATAAGTATTTGGATTGCGGAAAAAATCTTTCTGAATGGCTTTTTCAGGGAGAATATATTAACCACGAACGTATCAATGAGCAACTAATAAACAATTCGACTATTCGACGGTATTTTCCTTCTGTTCTTACCGGGACGGAGCAAGATAAAATAGAATCAAATTTGTTTTCAAAGTTTTATTTGTCAATCTCTCAAGAATCTTTTGCGAAAGACATAGAATATGTAATAAATAATTTATTTCCGGGGGAAAGAGAAATCTTAATTGAGAATTTTCCAAAATCGATTCGTTATGCTTTTTTGGACATACTACTGATAGAAAAACTAGATATAGATTTTTATAGCACTAAAAGGTCTATCAAAAATATCAAATCATCTGAATTTTTTGGATATTCTATGCGATCAGATGACAATAATAGAATAGTTGATGTGTGGAATATAAGAAAATCCTAAAATATTTGTTTGAATCATTTCGTTCTTCTGGATGCTGGACCTAAAATTACTCGAAGGAATAAATGTGATATAAACATATTGGATTTGATTATATCTGTGAATCGTAGTACATGTTGGAATATTCTTTATCCATTCCGGTCTTCGCGCGAAGACAATGAACAATATATAAATATATTCTACAATTTTTTCCGATCCGAATCATTGGTAACAATAATAGATCGTTTCGTTTTATTAATTACCGAACCCGAACCTAATGAGTTTCGTGATCATAGTTATAAGAAGCTTATTTTTCATGTAAATCATATAATGGAAGAATTTTATAATGAAATATATATATTATTATCATTATCATCCAATGACAAGAATAAGTTAAACGATAGAAATTCGGGTTTTTTCTCATGTATTTCACCAAATAAAGGTATTACTGGTGAGAATAATGAACATCTACCTTGGATCATTCGGGAAAAATTGATAAAAACTCCTTTTAGGGAAAGTTTAGAAAGATCTTATATAGCAGATCGCGAAACTAATAAATTTATTAAAAATGAAATTCATATACATTTTAAAGAATTATTATTAAATAGATCATATTTAATAAAAAAATCATACTTTCTTTTAAAGAATCAAATTTATGTACTTTGGATAAAAAATGAAGGTTTGGGTAATGTCGCAAGGAATATAATTAACCGACATTTATTTAATTGGAGAGGAACTGAAAAAAAATGTTTTAATTATTCTAAGGTTTCTAAAGACAATAAATATGTCAATTGGAATGCGAATGTATGTGAATGGTCCGATAAAACTGGGAATTTTACAGAATTCTTAAAGAATTTTGTTTCTTCTAAAAAGAACTTTTTTGGAATAGTATACAATGAAATGAGATCTTTCATTAATGAAAATTCGAGTGGTCGATATGTGAAACTTAATAACAATTACTTTAAGTTTTTTTTAATTCGTAAAAACTTTATAAAGGTGTTTGAGTTTCTGATTTATAAGTTCAAAGATTTTTTTTATACATTGAGTTCTTTGTCAAATTTCATTGATACTAGAAGTATTTATTCAAAAAGAAATGTTTTAGATAATCGTGAATTAGAATTTGAATTTTTGATCGATGAAAAATCAATAGCACCCTCGTCTCCGAATAGGATATCAGTAGATCAATTTATCATCGATGTATTCCACAACGAACTCAACAATGATATTGATTGCATAGAACCACTTGCTACTTTTTTTTCCATATTTAAGAATCAAGACAATTTGAATCCCGCAAAACTATTTAATGAGAGTTCCCTGAGAACTTATTTTTGTGGGGCAAATACATTAGAGTTTTCGGATTATTTGAATCATCTCCAATTGGATCCCAATAAGAGATGGTCTTTCTTCTTCCTCCGCAATACGAAGAAAAATCCTATTCGAAACTATGATCTTACATATGAACAATTATTAAATATTTTACCTATATATATATATCCTTCGTCTATCGTTGAAATAATATCTTTTCTATCGGAAAAGGAAATTTTTTCAATTATTCGATCACAGATATCCGAGATTTCTTCCCCTGAGTATCCAAAAAGAGGTTGTGATCAAATATTTGCATTTGTTTATAACTTATATAAATTAAATTCATTAACTGAAACTAATTCATTTAGTCGTGGAAAAAGAAATATTGACTTTATTAGAAACTTTCCTATTATAGCACCTTTAACGGAAAAACAAATAGTAAATTTCGAGATTACTTACTATTACCAGTCAATTCTCGCTACAAAGGAGTTTGATATTTTCTTGGGTAAAAGGACTTTAAACCCGAAACTGAGTCTTATTCAAAATAAATCTTACGAAAATAATGTGCTCTCTGAAATTTTCGGAGGGATTCGGAGTAGAACCGACGGGATGCTTTATCAGATCAAAGAATTGTTTGGAAGAGATAGTCTAATGGAAGATTCGAGAAACGGGATTGAAAACGAGGTTATGGATAGGGAAAGAACCAATTTAAATTTATTCAATTCCTTCGGAGAAAATGAAATTATTTCTTTATCATTTTTTTCACCACATCTAAAGGAATTAGTTAAAGAAATGAAAATGTATGTGATATCTCAAAAAGATGATGTTTCTAAAAAATATAAATTGCTCGAACCGTATATGCTGTGGTTTTTTACTCGTGAATGGTGGGAGTACTTTTATAATATATTCTTCTCAGAAGCATTTTCAAGGATATTACTAAACAGCAATTATCATATTTCGCGCACTGGGGATGTAGGAAAAATAAGAATTGAAATAGGAATTGGTGATCAACCAAACAAACCATTATTTAATTTTAAATTCAGAAGGTCATTAATAAATATAAATCATTGGAATGATGAATATTTATTAATAGGTTTTTTTATCCTTGTTCTCTTACTCTCTGAAAACTCGGACCATATTGACCTATGGAGACGCTTCGGAATATTTGAATACTTAACAAATTCTTTACAAAAATATCGTTTGGATGCGTTTATGTATCCCCATTTGGATACGATATATCATCATTCGAAATACCTTCATCCTTGGGTATTATATTATTCAACATTCTTTTATTGGATATTCTATTATTTGATATTATTCCATCATTTGATATTACCTCATCGGATATTCCATTATTTGTTTAGTAGAAGAAACAAATATATATATATATATAGGATAAGGATAAGGAGTTTCCACTATTTTCTGATAAATATCAATTATTTTTGGAAAGAGATTAATAAATATTTATCCACAAATGAAAAAATTAAAATATGGTTAAATAATAATGAAAGCCCGGACCCTTTTTCGATAGAGAAAGAATTATTGATTCGGTCCCTAATAACAGAAAAAAATGTTTTTCAGTATGGATCGAATACTACTTATCGTAATTCATTGAATAATTATTTTGGTTATCGGATTACTAATAAAGAAGGGCTTTATTACTTAGTATATTTGGCTGAAAGCTATAAGAAGGATCTAATGAATTACCCGCTTAATCAATTTGATTCAGCGGAATCTCGGGTTTTCCTCGCGTTTCAGCAAAGAATGACTTCATTGAATCTTAAATCTAGAATGATTTCTGCTCCATTCGAATTAGGATTATCCCTTTCCAAAGGGATTTTACTAATAAGTACCACGGAAACGGAAATAGAAAGATCATCATATTTAATAGAAGATCTAGCAGTAGACTCTTGTGTTTCTTTAATACAAATATCTATGAGGTATTTGTATAAAGAGGATTATTCATATAGATGTGATCATTACATTATAGAGAATGAGATGACACTTTTTATGAGAATTCTGTGCCGATTAATTTCTATCTTGGAAGCAGTGAAAAAAATGCCCCCCTCCATAATATGGATCAAAAATATTCATGAAGTGAATGATATCATAGTTAAAACTCAACTAGAACCTAGTAAACCTAGTGTTGAAGTATTATCACTTCAATTACATTTATTATTAATATCTTTCACTGAGATTGCCAATAATACTTCTAGTAGTATGATTGTTATTGGTTCAACTCATCTTCCCGAAAAAATGGATCCATCTCTAATATGTCCAAATCGATTAGATAGATTAATAAATGTTCGAATGCTTAGTATCTCAGAACAGCAGAAGGGATTTCCTATTCCCCTACGTAGCAAATGTTCTTCTCATCTAGAGAATATTGATTGGTCTTTTCTCAATGAGTTTGGATATGGAACCTTCTCTTATTACGCATTACGAGATTTAGAATCAATTGCTAATGAATTTTTATTATTCGGTATTTCCCGTGATGAATGGGTTTTCTGCAATAATAAAATCAGAGCTTTTTTCTATGGACAAATCATTCCCAATGACGTTTTTTACAAAGCTTTTGTTGATAGGTTTTTCGATTGCGAAAAGTATATAGATATTAGTCGAAATTACGAAAAACATCTTTATAGAATAGGAAAGGCTATTGAGAACATAGCTATAAGAAGTATTAAAACGAGCCCTCTATGTGAAGGTAAATCTACTGACATTTTTTTGAAAGGCAATTTTGATGATTTGTTTAAATATTTAGAATCTTCTATTACCGAAAACACTATAAAAGAATTTACTATATTATCCTATATTCTGGGGTGCTTTGCTGGATTAGCAGCTCGAGATTCTTGGTTTATATCGGAAGATAAAGAAGAAAATTCGATTTTTTTCGAGGATGAATATGAAAATTCTTTCGATATAGCCTGTTCTTTTTCGGAGAATCTTTTGGTAGAATTTCCATGGTTGGAAACACATCAAGATAATTCTATTAATAATGAAATCAATAATAAAGTAAGATTTGCTTCTCATCCTGAAACAAGAGTTCCTATGATTATAATGCAAATGCAAAAATTTTATACTTTTTCATACAGGAGGGCGGTGAGAAGATACGGAATGGCGACCGATACAGCTTTTACTTTCAATAAACGGCGTCTCGATTTTTTTTGCGATAACTTATATTGGATAGGAATACCGGATAAATTCTTTCAATTTGAATCTGAAATAGCAGCACTTTATGGAAAGAATATAACGAAACCGCTTTTCTGTTTCAAATCTATTTTTTATTATCCTTTTCGTTATGGTTATAAGAGGTTCTCATATGAAGAATCACTGAAAATCTTAGAGATAATAGAGTCCCAAATGGAAGAGGTTTTATTTAAAGAACAATCTGTAATATTTGAGATCCCTCCATCGACAAAATATCAATTATCTTATGAACCATTGTTATTCATGAGGAAACGATTCGTCTGGGATCCCACAGATTTATCAATATTTGAAAAAAAAACCCCTGTTTTATTTTCACTTCGAGAATTATTTGTGGATAAAGAAACGATAAAACAGCTTTATATTATTTACGAAGAAAAATTTAAAGTTTTAAAGGTGGGAAGAGATTTCAGAGACTTTTCTGTTTATTATAAAGAGGAAGAAGAAGAGGAAGATGAAGAAAATTTAAAAGATGAAAATGAAGATGAAGAAAATTTAAAAGATGAAAATGAAGATGAAGAAAATTTAAAAGATGAAGATGAAGAAATAAATAGCAAAAGTAAATTGGAAAATAAATTCGAACGGAATTTTGGTGTCCTACTCGAATATGTATACGGAAAAAAATCCGAAGTTTTGTATGAACCCTGGTTAATTGAATCTTCGTCAAAGAGTGATTTGTTTTTTATTCGTCTCGAATCATTGAATAATTACGAAGAATGGCTTGACGTAAATAGTTCATTATATACTTTCATTCATAGTACTCTTTTTGAAAGTCACAAATATTTATCAAATTTATTTATATCTAACAGAATGTCATTGAATAATATAATGAAAATGCTTCTGAAGGATAGAAATATTTTTCAAAAGGAAATTGAAACTTTACTTAAAAAAAAAAATTTCCATATCGAACCCAGAAAAATAATTAACAAAAAGATTTTGTAAAGAAAGCGCTTCATTTACCTCCGTGTAGGCGTAGGCTAGGTCGCCCCTACAAAGTTGGTTATGTCTATCCATGAGATAGTAGGCATTAAGGAAGTGGGAAATCAATATCGAGAATTAATTATCATAATATTGACTATGAATTATGAGAAAGCTACAAGAATAGTCGCTTAAGAAGAATATTCAATTAATAAAAGATAAAAATAAATTAAAAAAAATAGGATATTTTCAAAACGAAAGTGGCAGTTCATGGGAAAGGTGGAATCGGTAAATCAACGACAAGTTGCAATATTCCAATTGCTTCAGCAAGACGTGGTAAACGAGTTTCACAAATTGGATGTGATCCTAAACATGATAGTACTTTTACCCTTACAGGATTTTTGATACCTACCATTATAGATACTTCACAATCCAAGGATTATCATTATGAAGATGTTTGGCCCGAAGACGTAATTTATAAAGGTTATGGGGGGGTTGATTGCGTGGAAGCGGGAGGACCACCCGCAGGAGCTGGGTGTGGAGGATATGCAGTAGGAGAGACTGTTAAATTGTTGAAGGAATTAAACGCTTCTTATGAATATGATATTATTTCGTTTGATGTATTAGGTGATGTAGTCTGTGGAGGTTTTGCTTCTCCATTAAATTATGCAGATTTTTGCATTATAATTACAGATAATGGATTTGACGCATTATTTGCAACTAATCGTATTGCTGCTTCTGTTGGGGAAAAGGCGCGTACACACCCACTTCGCCTGGCGGGCTTGGTAGGAAATCGCACATCGGAAAGAGACCTTATTGATAAATATGTAGAAGCTTGTTCAATGCCCGTATTAGAAGTATTACCTCTCATTGAACATATCCGAGTATCTAGAGTGAGGGGTAAAACATTATTTGAAATGGTTGAATCTCAGCCCTCTCTTAACTATGTTTGTGATTTTTATTCAAATATAGCGGACCAAATATTATCTAAACCAGAAGGAATTGTACCGAAAGAAGTTTCCGATCGAGAATTATTTAGTTTACTTTCCGATTTTTATTCAAATCCTATCGGGAATAGGGAAGAGAAAAACGATCGAGAGAATTCGCTTGATTCTATGATAATAATTTAAGACTTAAATTATTTTGTTCATTAATCAAAGAAATATATCTATGTCAGTGAAAACATCTGAAACTCTCACTTTTGAATGCGAAACAGGTAACTATCATACTTTTTGTCCCATTAGCTGTGTAGCTTGGTTATATCAAAAAATTGAAGATAGTTTTTTTCTGGTGGTAGGTACAAAAACATGTGGTTATTTCCTGCAAAATGCCCTCGGAGTTATGATCTTCGCGGAACCCCGTTATGCCATGGCAGAATTGGAAGAAGGAGATATTTCAGCTCAATTAAATGATTATGAAGAGTTAAAAAGACTTTGTTCTCAAATAATAAAAAATAGAAATCCTAGTGTTATTATATGGATCGGTACTTGTACCACGGAAATAATAAAGATGGATTTGGAGGGCATGGCACCAGAACTGGAAAATGAAATCGGGATACCAGTTATAGTAGCGAGAGCAAATGGACTGGACTATGCCTTCACTCAGGGAGAAGATACTGTACTAGCTGCTATGGTACATCGTTGTGCCGAACGAGACTCCTATTTATTAGGTGATGAACGAAACCAAACCGTACAGAATCAAGCTTTACAAGATTCCTTTTTCTTTCCCGGGAATAAGGAAGAGACTCTCGAACCTATTATGAATCCTAAGAAAAATCCTCCTTTAGTTCTCTTTGGATCCCTACCTTCGAGCGTTGCTTTTCAACTTGGTTTAGAATTGAAACGCCAATCTATTCAAATATCAGGTTGGTTACCTGCTCAGAAATATAACAATCTTCCATTATTAGGCGATGGGGTTTACGTTTGTGGTGTTAATCCATTTTTGAGTCGTACAGCAACAACTTTAATGCGACGTCGGAAATGCAGATTGATTGGAGCACCCTTTCCTATCGGTCCCGATGGAACACGTGCTTGGATTGAAAAGATTTGTTCTGTGTTTGACATTGAACCTCGAGGCTTAGGGGAAAGGGAGGAACAGGTGTGGGAAAGCTTGGAAGATTATCTCGATTTGGTACGCGGAAAATCCGTATTCTTTATGGGAGACAATCTTCTAGAAGTATCTCTAGCACGATTCCTAATTAGGTGTGGAATGATTGTTTATGAAATTGGTATTCCATATATGGATAAACGATACCAAGCTGCTGAATTAGCATTTTTACAGAATACGTGTGGGAACATGTGTGTTCCCGTGCCACGAATCGTAGAGAAACCAGATAATTATAATCAGATACAACGTATGCGTGAGTTACAACCTGACTTAGCCATCACTGGGATGGCTCACGCTAATCCATTGGAAGCAAGAAAAATTAATACCAAGTGGTCAGTCGAATTTACCTTTGCTCAAATTCATGGGTTCACCAATGCAAGAGATATTCTTGAACTTGTTACTCGTTCATTACGACGTAATAATGGTTTAGAAGATTTTGGTTGGACCAGCTTAGTGAAAAAGGATAAATAATTTAAGAATGTAATAAAATTTTTTAATTTATGAAATATTTGGAGAATCTAAACAGAAAAAACTTATTAATCAGTAAGAATGTTATATAAAAGATTTTATTAACAAGTTTATTGTTCTTGAATATTTGTATTTATTTATATATAAAGGAAAGGAACAATACTAGTGTAGTGTGGTCTGTATATGCGGAAGTGAATGCTTTTCGCTTTGTTCTACGTATCAATAACGAGATATACAACATATATCTTGTTATTGGTATATATCTCATCGTAATTCATATGAAGGCAGTGAATCAATGGAGGTATTTGTCTTTCCAAAGGGACAGGTATATTGGTATCTCAGAAAAAAACTGGACGACCTTAAGATAGGTACTAAAGTCCTATTTTTCATACGGATATATATATAGATAATAATGAAGATGCTATAATAATTTATGATTCTGTATCATCCCCATGCTTAGAGTATTCCCGGATGGTCCGAATCCGGAGACATTGATGAATCACGAGGATTCGAAGATATAAAAATATCTCTTCAACGAATTAATAACACAATATTTTTATTCACTAACACATGACAAAACAAATGGTATATTTATATGTGATAACAAAGTCTTCAATATTATGATTAAATCATACATAAAATGTTTGGACCGTAGATACCTATCCCGATTTCGGACCTATCCTTTAATATATATATATATATATATTAGTAAAAAAAAGTAAATTCATGAAGTAATGGTCATTGATTAAGAAAGCGGAGGAATCCATATCAGTGCGCCATTGCTACTCCAATTCTTGAGATTATATCTACTTAATCAATCCTTGATTTTGATTTCTTATCTTTTTATCTTTTAAAAATCTTTCTTTGACCAAGAATATATTTTAATTTTAAATATGAAGATCATAGTCATATTTCATCATTATATTATTAATAATATGAACATACCTGATATTAATCCGAATAAATAATAAGATATTCTTCCTCCTTCTCCATATCTCAATACTTCCCCTCCGAAAAAACTTGAGATACCGACGCCATTGACAATCCCATCGAGGATCCGTTGATCAGGAAAAGAAATTATTTCGGCTAATGTTCGTGTACCTCAAACAAATACCGTATTATAATATCCATCTATATAACCTCGGGAATACGACCAATTGTATAAGGAACTTGGAAAATAACCTAAAATTCCTTCTGATTGAGGATCCGTTTCTTCTTGTAGGTTCCGCGAGAGAAAGAGAGGTCCATAAAGAATAAGAGCAATAAATATTCCCAAAAATGCTGTACCAACCGAAGTAGTTGCATTTATCCAGAATTCTTCAGAATCCATTTTATGAGAATAACTCAATGATGGATCCAGCCAATAGGATAATAAATCAAAACCCATTTTTTCTTTAGAAAAAGGAACTCCTATAAATCCAATGAACAAGGTGGGTATTGTTGGCACGAGTAAGGGGAATAACATTATATTATTCGATTCCTTGGGATATAAAGGATATTCTTTCTGAGAATAATGAGTCGAAACAGGATTCTCCATCTCCTTCTCACCAGATTCTTCAATATTCTCTAGAGGATTAAATAATTCTAATTCTTTCGAACCCTTTTTATTTTTTACGAATGACAACGCAAAATCCATTCCCTTACCAGATTTTATAGTTTGATTTTCCTCCCATATAGAAACAGAAGGAGAAATAGAATGTTTGTTGGATGGGTTGGCACGAAAATCTCCTTCGGGAGTGGGGAAATACATACGGAACATATAGAATCCAGTTAGTCCTGCTATAAACCAAGCCATCCACCCGAGAATGGGAAAGTATAACCGACTATCGGCAAGAATCTCATCTTTGGACCGAAAACAAGCAAAAGGTGGAATACCGCAAGGAGAGAGTGTGCCTAGAAGAAAAGTGGTTCCTGTAATTGGCATGTATTTTCTCAAGCCACCCATAAAAGCCATATTTTGGCTTTTATCGGGACAATATCCAACAATAGGTTCCATAGAATGAATGACCGATCCGGATCCAGGAAATGATAGAGCCTTAGAATAAGCATGCGTAATAAGATGGAACAGAGCAGCTCGATAAGAACCTATACCTGGGGCTAACATAATGTAACCTAATTGGGACATTGTAGAATAAGCTAAGACTCTTTTAAGATCTTTTTGAGCAAGAGCTATTGTGGCTCCTAATAGGGCTGTTATTCCACCTATCCGAGAGATTAGGCTCATCATAAGGGGTAAAGCTTTGAAGAGCGGGAACATTCGAGCCACGAGAAAGATTCCCGCTGCTACCATAGTAGCAGCATGAATAGGGGCTGAAATAGGAGTGGGTCCTTCCATAGCATCAGGCAACCATACATGAAGTGGAGATTGCGCGGATTTAGCTACTGAACCTGGGAATGGGGAGAGAGCACAGAAGGTAGCAAAAAATAAACTAACTTCATGATTGGCGAGCAACTTATTAAATAATTCGGATAAATCTTCAAATTCGAAACTGCCTGTTATCCGATAGGAACCTGAGATTCCCAATGATGATCCGGAATCTCCTACACGATTAGTTATAGAAGCTTTTTGACGAGCATTAGCTGCATTAGGTCGAGTGAACCGAAAACCTATTAATGAATAAGAGCACATTCCTACTAATTCCCGAAAGATATGAATTTGTATTAGATTGGGACTAAGAACCAATCCTGGCATGGGGGCATTGGAGAGACTGGGATAAGCGAAGAACCTTAGATATCCTTGGTCATGAGGCATATAACTGTCACTGTGAATCGTAACCATAACTCCTATAGTAGTAATTGGTACTGACATAATGGGAGTGAGTGGATCAATCAAATAACCTACTTCCAAAGTAACATTTTTATTGTGAATCCAAGACCATAAGTATCGATAAATGGGATTACCATTAATTTGTTGCCAAGAAAGGTGGGGAGGAATGAACATAGCTGTGCCTAGCAGTGAAATGCTGATAATGGCATATATACGACGAAGATTTTTAGTTGCCTTTGGAAAGAAAAACAATCCCAATCCTATTAGAATGGAGGATATAAGTGGAAATAAAGGCAACATCCAAGCATGATATATTAGTTTCATAGAAGATTCTTTCGGGAATGAAACTATTTCATTTTTGGTTTATAATTTACGGTATGGGGGAAGAAAAAAGGGAATAAGTGAATGATGAAATTATATCCCATTTATTCAAAATCTTTATTCGAATGAAATTTGGATCAATAAAATTGATTCTTCTTCATTCAAAAAAATAACTGAAATATTACTAAAAAAATTTTTCTTATTATAAAGTAATGAGTTATTATAAAGCAATGAGATTTTACATGTATCTCCCTAATCAAGAGATATTTTCCATTTCTATCAGAAAATTAGTTGTTCGTAGCAAAACTTGATGAAGGATGGAACAATTGGAAAGGAAATATTTGCTTGTTCTACTCCAGTTACTAACATTTAATTTCGATTTTCCAATCTATAACCATTTCCTATTTATAAATCCAATTTTGTAATGAATGCATACGCAGTAATTGAAACCGGAGGTGAGCAAATCCGAGTGGAACCAGGAAGATTTTATGATGTTCGTCATTCCGCGTCATTGAGACCAAATCTCTCGAGCCCAAATACTAAAATATTAATCTATCGAGTATTAATGATTTATCATGAATCTACCATAAATCTTGGACATCCCTGGTTGGGAGGTGCAGTAGTCAAAGGAAGAATTCTGCAGTCCCATCTTGAAAACAGAATTACCATTCATAAAAAGCGTTCTGGAAAGAAAACATGACGTAAGTTAGGACATCGACAAAATTTGGTTCGATTTGTAGTGGATTCCATCTGTCCAAATGGGAAAGATTTATATGAATAAATTAATTATTCATATGACACGATTCCCAATATCAAGATTATTGGAAGCCTTTATTTTCTAAGCGTAAATCCTTCAATTATTTTAAAAAATGACTATACACAAACTATACATGTTTCTGCAAAAATATACATATATATAGAGGCATTCCTCGTTATGGCGGTCCCAAAGAAGCGTACTTCTAAATCGAAAAAGAAAAGTCGTAAAACTGTATGGACAGAAAAAGCTAATCGGGCTGCGGTAAAAGCTTTTCCTCTAGCTCAATCTATTTCAACTGGTCGTTCCAATAGTTTTTACTATACAACAAAATAAAATCCGAATAATCTGAAATTGAATCCATTCATAAATCAGATGAATTACGACATAGATATAGATAAAGATACTGTATCTTCTAAAGAAAATGCTCCCGTGTATGGAAAAAATAATTCTTCCATACAAAAAAAAGAATAGTTTAATTTACGAATTTCTGGATTTTATTAAGCTATAACTATATATATATATATAATAGAATAATCTTTTTCAATAAGATAAGAATATTTGATATGAAAATCCTTTTCTATACTTCTCCCTTTATAGATCCGGAATAGCTTTTATCTTTCCTTCCTCTCCACTAAGTTTAAAGATGTTCATTCTGTTATAAAGCCCAATGAAAAGATTCTTCTCGGAGCAGCGGGATTTGAACCCACGACCTCCATCACCCCAAGATGATACGCTACCTAGCTGCGCTATGCTCCGTTACAACAGAATAATTCATTATAATATTCTAATTAGTGAAAGTTTATATTTAAGATTACCATATAATTTAATTATAATGTTATTTGACATTTTAGTATAAAGCATGCTATTATGTTCTACGACGAGCCGCCATGGTGAAATCGGTAGACACGCTGCTCTTAGGAAGCAGTGCTAAAGCATCTCGGTTCGAATCCGAGTGGCGGCATCTTTGCACCTATAAAATAAAAATAGATTGATTCTTCATTAAATTAAGATCTTTTTACATTTGGAATTTAAGATCTATTCATCTTATTTATTTATAATATAATAAATCAATCTGTGAAATGAAATTTTTTAATTAGTTCATTCCAGAATAATAATGTAATGTAAAAAATTTAAATTATTACGATACTCAGAACCTTGGAACATATATTAGCTCACACATCTTTCTTTCTCCTTTTTTCCGTCACCCTTCTTTATTGGGGAAAATTGGTCTATATAAGAAACAAGAAACTGAGCAATTTAGGCCGAAGAAGCGTGATAATTACTTTTATTTGTATAACAGGATTTCTATTAACTCGCTGGCTTTACTCCGGGCATTTACCATTAAGTAACTTATATGAGTCATCTATGTTTCTTTCATGGAGCTTCTGTTTAATTCATACGGTTCTGATTCGGAGCCAGAATGATTGGTTGGGTACAATTACTGCACCAAGTGCTATGTTAACTCATGGTTTTGCTACTTTAAGTGTTCCCAGAGAAATGCAGCAATCCACAGTCCTAGTGCCTGCTCTACAATCTCATTGGTTAATGATGCATGTAAGTATGATGATGTTCAGTTACGCAACTCTTTTATGTGGGTCCCTATTAGCAATAGCTCTTTTGGTCATTACATCAAAAAATAATATGGATACCCCAATAATTACTTCCGGTATAGACTCATCCATCTGGTCCTCCTCCTCAGAAAAGAGCAATGAACGGGGAGAGTGCGATTCACCAAACACTCCCTTTCTGTTATCTATAAATTCTCGTGAAGACCAATTGACTCAACAATTAGATCATTGGAGTTATCGAATTATTAGTCTAGGCTCTCCCCTTTTAACCTTAGGTATTCTTTCTGGAGCAGTGTGGGCTAATGAAGCATGGGGATATTATTGGAACTGGGATCCCAAAGAGACTTGGGCTTCAATCACTTGGCTTATGTTTGCAACTTATATGCATACTAGAGTAACTAAGAGTTGGCGAGGTAAAGAACCAGCAATTGCAGCTTCCTTGGGGTTTTTCACAACTTGGATTTGTTACTTAGGAGTTAATCCCTCAGGAAAAGGTTTACACAGCCATGGATGGTTAAATTAATCCAGGATGTAATTTAAAGTGCACCTTGCTTTGTTTCGTCGATCAAAAGAAAATAATTTTCGAGATTCTATGAAATTGTAAAAATCACTATTTGAAATAAATAATTGTGAAAATCAAATAGTGATTTTTATAATCTGTATTTATTACTCAGAAGTAATCAAACTCTTAACTACCGCTTCCGGAGATCCCAGGATAGAATAAAATCCACCTTGCTGTTCCACAAGGGTAAGACCAGATCGGGATAAAAACCAATGCCTACTATAGGCAACAAAAAGCGAATTAGAATGAGAATCTCTCGTGGTCCAGAATCCAAGATGTGGGAAATCGGAGCATTAGAAACCTTATATCCATAGAACATTTGACGTAACATGGGCAACGAGTAAATAGGGGTTAAGATTATTCCAATTGCTTCTATTACGGTAATAATTATTTTTGAAGTAAAGGAGTAGTTTCGACTACCAACCATTCCCAAAGAAACCATTAATTCTGATATGAAGCCACTCATGCCCGGTAATGCGAGAGATGCTACTGGAAAGCTACTAAACATGGTGAATGTTTTAGGCATTGAAACAGCTATTCCCCCCATTCGGTCAATGAAAAGGGTACGTATTCTATCATAACTTGTTCCTGCCGAAGAAAAAAGGGCAGCACCAATTAATCCGTGAGGAATCATCTGTGGAATAGCTCCATTAAGGCCTATATCCGTTACGAAACCAATACCAATAGGTACGAAACCCATATGAGATACTGATGAATAAGCAATTCTTCTCTTTAAATTACGTTGACTTAAAGGGATTGGAGCTGCATAAACGATTTGAATTGCTCCCACTATTACTAACCATGGGGAAAATATGGAATGGGCATGGGGCAATAATTCCATATTAATCCGAATTGGTCCATATCCTCCCATTTTCAAGAGAATCCCAGCTGGAAGCATACATGTACTATAATGTGCTTCCCCATGAGTATCTGGCAACCAGGTGTGTAAGGGAAAGATTGGTAGTTTCACAGCATAAGCTACGGGGAAGCTTAGGTATAAGACTATTTCTAATACTATAGGATAGGATTTATTAGCTAAATTTTGAGAGTCCAATGTTGGTTCATCAGATCCATAGAGACTCATAGTTAAAGCTCCTATTGGGAGAAAAATGGAACCACCTGCAGTGTACAAAATAAATTTTGTGGCTGCGTATAGACGCCTTTTCCCCCCCCACATGGACAAAGGTAAGTGAACAGGAATTAGTTCCGGCTCCCACATAAAAAAAGAAAGTGAAGTATCTTGCGGAGCGGATGATCCTACCTGGCCGCCGTACATTGCTAACATCGAGAAATGAAATAATCGTGGACTTCGGGTAACTGGCCAAGCCGCTGAAGTAGCTAAAGTAGTAACGAATCCTGTCGATGAAATAAGCCCAATGGAAAGTCCATCAATCCCCAATCTCCAATGAAAATCAATGGGATTTATCCAATTATAATCTTCTTTCAATTAAATAAATGGATTATTAAAATTGAAATGATAACAAAATATATAGGTTATTAAAAGGAACTCTGACAAGCAAATGCCTGAAGTATACCATCGAACAATCTTATTCCCCCTATAGGGGAATAATGGGATTGATGAACCCGCGGGTATAGGTAAAGGAACAATTATTGTTAGCCAAGGATAGTTGCTCGTGATGAGGATAGGGGGATTTTGAACAGAAAACCCATTCCCAAGATTTTGTTTGAGTATGGGTCTTTATCGAATGAGTACGAATTCCTATTTATTAAAAGAATAGGTTAAACCTTTCAGAAAGAGCCAACCATTCTTTTTCCATAGTATCTATCGGTCAATAAGCTAAACCCGTACTGCGAGTCGTCTCGGATCCCAAATAAACGCGTACACTCAGAAAATCTGTTGGACAAGCGGATTCGCACCTTTTACAACCTACGCAGTCTTCTGTTCTGGGAGCAGGAGCAATCTGGTTAGCCTTACATCCATCCCAAGGTACCGTTTCTGATACATCCGTGAGGCAAGCTCTTACACATTGGGTACAACCAATACATGTATCATAAATCTTTACTGAATGTGCCATTGGATCTATTGATTTCCAACAATACCGGGAGATACCATGAGCCTTAAATTTACTAAGATTTTACCGATGTATTGCTAATGGCAATATTATACCGATAAAATCCATTTGATGAATCTTTGTATTAATGAATATTTGGAATATAAAACTTTGATTATTTATCGATTCTGAATGAAACCGATTCGAATTTTTTAGACTTTACTTAATACAACTTAATCATTTATATTAACCACTAGCATAACAAATAAATGAATTTTATATGAAATAATCTCTATTTGTTTATAAATCGGAATGACATATCAAATCTTTATATATCCTTTTCAAAAGGTGAAGAAAAAAATAAAATATATCCAGATTTGTAACTTTATTACCATTTTAACAAATTGAATTGATCAATACGAATTGATTTTCTGTTGCGATAGATAGCTAGAACAATGGCTAATCCAATAGCTGCTTCAGCAGCTGCAATAGCTACAATGGAGATGGAAAAAATCTCTCCTTTTACTTGTTGAATGTCCAAAAAATTGGAAAATGTGACAAGATTTATATTAACTGCATTGAAAATTGACTCGAGACACATAGGTGCTCTGATCATACTCCGACTCGTGATTAATCCGTAAATGCCAATACAGAATAGGAAAGCACCTGGAATAAGTGCATGTTCAAGCATGATCAATTAACTCCTTATGGATCCTAAGGTTCTTAAGTATAAATAAAAGTTAAGTAAGTATAAAAAAAAAGTTTTTATAGTACTCATGAAACGAAAAAATCATCTTTAGCCTATAACACCTCACTCTCCTCCAGTTCAAACATTTTCCCTCGGCGAGCCGTAGTAATAGCTCCTACTAGAGCAACCAAAAGAACTATAGAAAGAAGTTCAAATGGAAGCAAAGAATCGGTTAATAAATGGGATCCAATACGTTGAACGTCATCTGTTAAAGGTTCTTCCACGATCCCACCCGGTAATACAATTAAGGATACTCTAGACCATGATGTATCTAGGATCATAATGATCGGTAGAAAAAAAAGACTTATGCAAAGTGCTAAAGTAATTCCATCTCCTGCAGTCCGGTATGTAGAAAGATGGAAAGATTGTGGCTCATTCGTTGACGTAACAGCAGATACAATTGAAACATTTACGGCTCCTACATGAATCGAGATTTGCACAGCAGCTACAAAGTCCGCATTCAGTAAAAGATATGGAGGGGATATACAAGCGAAAACTGATCCTGAAAGAGGAGCGGAATAAACTATATTTGTGAGCGATACTACTCCTGGACCTCCTAATATGGGACCTAACTCTAAGGAGACAAAAATAGCCTCATGAATTGGTTCAGGTAAATTGATCATGTTCGCAATAAACGAAAGTCCTCTCTTTCAGGATCCTATTCACTGACTCAAAAAAATTACCCTGTTTCTATATAATTATATTCCGAGTTAATTCAGAAAGAAACTCTATATTTATTGTTTTTTCACCCCTTTTTTCCGCTTCTCAATCGAACTCGATGTGAGAATCAGTTACATCTCTTGAATTGAGATGTCCTTCCATAACTCCCTTAGATAAATAATTTAAACTTGGAATAGCTTGAATTGTAGAATCTTTGATCACTGATATGGGCAAACGTCCTAAAGCAATCTGATCATAATTTAATTCATGACGATCATAGGTCGAAAGTTCATATTCTTCAGTCATTGACAAACAGTTCGTGGGACAATATTCGACACAGTTTCCGCAAAATATACAAACTCCAAAATCAATACTGTAACTTTTCAATTGTTTCTTTTTCATGTTCCTTTTCAATTCCCAATCAACAACAGGTAGATTAATTGGACATACACGAACGCATACTTCACAAGCAATACATTTATCAAATTCAAAGTGAATACGTCCACGAAATCGCTCTGATGGAATCAATTTTTCGTAGGGATATTGAATGGTCATAGGTAAACGATTCATGTGATCCAAGGTCACCATAAAACCTCGACCGATATACCTCGCAGCTTGAATTGCTTGTTGACTATAATCCCGGAGTCCATTCACCATGGAAAACATATGGTAGATACCCTCGAATAAATTATTCAATTTTTTTTTTTTTTTTATCCAACTCATAAGATTGAATAAATATATAAATTATAAATGTGTTTATTATAGAATCTTATTCACATAAATAAATTATAGTGAAAGAAGTTGAAAAGAAGCTGTTAATAATAAATTACCCAGGGCGACAGGCAAAAGAAATTTCCAACCAAGATCCAATAATTGGTCCATTCTCACTCTGGGTAAGGTCCATCTTGCCATGATAGAAATGAACAAAGATAAATAAGCTTTAGCTAATGTAATAGTAATTCCTATTGCAATATTGATAACCTCACCAGTTCCATCAGTTGAATTTAATTTTAAGTGGTCGAAAACTGGTAAGAAAGGGATAGAAAAGTTCCATCCGCCCAAATAAAGAACCGTTACGAACAATGAAGAAGCTAATAGGTTTGGATGAGAAGCAACATAGAATAGGCCGAATTTTATACCTGAGTACTCGGTTTGATAACCTGCTATCAATTCTTCCTCTGCTTCTGGTAAATCAAAAGGCAATCTTTCACATTCCGCCGGGGAAGGAATAAAAAAAGCTACGGAACCTATAGGTTGACGCCACAAATTCCATCCCCGAAAACCATATTTGGACTGCGCCTCGACTATATCAACTGTACCCAAGCTGTCGGATAATCATAGTCGATGTTGGCATCACTGTTAGCATCTCTATTCCAGAACCGTACATGAGACTTTAGCTTCATACGGCTCCTCGATGGCTATCGAGAAACAAAAATTTAATGATAAATTTTCATAATCAATTGAACCAATGAGATTCTGTCTGCTATAACAATAGAAGCTTTCGAATCTATCTCAGCCTTTACAGTTTTTTTGTTAGTGCTAACTCAAGTCTCTCAGTAGAAGAAGATTTTATATTCTCTATAGGATAGAATTTACTCATGCTCATTTATGATATGAGAGGTGAGAACTGTATGAAGGATTACTTCGTTCCCGATAGTCATTCGTTTAGTAGATAAGGATATACTCCAGATCGGGGTCCTGGGGAAGTACTACTCGGTCGTCCCTACCAACGTCAAGTCCTAATCCCGTTATTAAGAATATCTATAAAAGATGCTTTTTTTACTAATCTTTCGCGTATCTTAGTGTTCCTGACCATCTACTCCTGCCTAATCCTAAGTATGATAGTAATAACTTCATACATTTTATCTTTTGCCCCCGCTGTCGGGCCCCGATAACTAATCTTGAACCCGGGTACACAGTTTTTCCTGCGTTCCGTACGCTTTCACTCTCGCACATAGAGGATGGGACTCGATCCTATTACTGCAAATGAAGAAGCTGTTTGATCTCACCCATATGACTATCTAGTTTTCTAGGATAAGAGGAAAAACTATCTCATCCTTTTAATTGACTCTCTTGTGAAAGAGGTTTAGTATTTCAACGAATCACACGTAGGGATATAGATAACACGCGTAAAGCTAAAGGAATTTCATAACTAATGGATTGAGCAGCGGCTCGAAGACCACCCGAAAAAGAATATTTATTATTTGATCCGTATCCCGCCATGAGGGGTCCGAGAGGAGCAATACTTGAAACAGCGATCCAAAAGAAAACACCTGTACCAAGATCAGCTAGAATAATGTTGTGGCCAAAAGGAATTACTAAGTAACTTAGAAAAACTGGTATGATCACCACAGCCGGTCCGATATTGAATAACCATAAATCTCCCCTGGATGGAATAATATCTTCCTTCAATAGTAGCTTTATTCCATCTGCCAGAGCTTGAATAATTCCCAAAGGGCCAGTATATTCAGGTCCAATACGCTGTTGTATCCCTGCAGATATCTTTCTTTCAAGCCATATAATGACTAGAACTCCCATCGTAACTCCTAATACGAGAGTGATGATGGGGATGATAATCCATATAAAACCGAATAAATCTCTTGGAAATCCTAATCTATGGAATAGATTGATAGCTTGTTCCTCAATATCTGTATTAACCACCGTTTCAACGATCAACCTCTCCCATGATAATATCTATACTACCTAGAATTGTCATAATATCTGCCAATTTCACTCCCTTTAAAAGTTGAGGAAGAATTTGTAAATTGAGGAAACCGGGTGGGCGAATTTTGAATCTCCAAGGAAAGAAAGAATCGTCTCCCATGAAAGAGATACCTAATTCTCCTTTAGGAGCTTCAATTCTAAAATAAAGCTCATTTTTGGGTAACTTGAAAGTGGGAGAGGGCTTTTTACCAATGAACCGATAATCAAAATCATTCCAATCTGATTTATTTACTTGATCAAGCCGTCGAGCTTCCAAATTTTCAAAAGGCCCCCCTGGAATAACTTCCAAAGCTTGTTTGATTATTTTCACGGATTCTCTCATTTCTCCGATTCGTACCAAATAACGAGCTAATGAATCTCCATCTTTTTGCCATTGAATTTGCCAATCCAACTCATCGTAACATTCATGATGATCAACTTTACGAACATCCCATTTTACTCCTGAAGCTCGTGGCATAGGCCCTGATAAACCCCAATTTATGGCTTCTTCTCTACCAATAATACCTACTCCCTCAACTCGTTTCAAAAAGATAGGATTTCGTGTAATAAGTCTTTCATATTCATCCACCTTCGGTAGGAAATAATCACAAAAGTCTAAACATTTGTCTACCCAACCGTAAGGTAGATCCGCGGCTACTCCCCCGATACGAAAATAATTATGCATCATTCGCATACCAGTTGCGGCTTCGAATAAATCATATATCATTTCTCTTTCCCTGAAGATGTAGAAGAAAGGAGTTTGTGCACCAATATCAGCCATAAAGGGTCCGAGCCATAACAAATGGGAAGCTATGCGACTTAACTCTAGCATAATGATTCTTATATAACTAGCTCTTTTAGGCACCTGAATATTGGTCAATCTTTCTGGTGCATTTGCTGTTACTGCTTCTGCGAACATAGTAGCTAAATAATCCCATCGTGTGACGTAGGGAAGATATTGGACAACTGTTCTATTTTCAGCAATCTTTTCCATTCCTCTATGTAAATAACCTAATATGGGTTCACAACCAGTAACATCTTCACCATCTAAGGTAACAATAAGTCGAAGAACACCATGCATTGATGGATGATGAGGGCCCATACTTATTATCATGGGATCTCTCTTTGTAGTGAGCATGGTCGTATGCCGCTCTCCCTCGAATAATTCCAGAAATGAGTAAGAATAAGGAAATTTTCATTCTTCATATTGATATAATTACAGTGGATGCTTAGCTAAAGATTCTAAAAGATAAATTAACGTTTTTTCAGTCCGCGAATACGTAATTGATTAATCAAATTTTCGTAACAGAGTGAATTTTTTTGAGATAGATAAACCAAAAGACGTTCGCGTTTTCCTAGGATTTTCCACAAACCTCTCTGAGATGAATAGTCTTTGCCATGCAATTTTAAATGATAGGTAAGTTTCAAAATTCGATTAGTTAAATGGGATATTTGAAACTCAACAGATCCTGTTTGTTTTTCGGGAACCAAAGATGAACGAATCAATGTATTTTTAGCCATAGGAACAACAATTGCTCCTAAATTAATTATATGATGGAGAGAAAAAATAAAAATTTTGGATTGTAGCTAATTAATAGTTTTTTTACAAAAATAAGAGCAAGATTTTTAATATCTTAAGATGTCTATAAAATAGAATAACATTTTTCCAAATATTCTTAAAAAACTGGATAAATTCATAGAGAATAAACAAGATTCTATTTGAGTAGTGGCAAATAGCACATTCTTTCAAATAGTGATGGATAAATAATAAAAAGGTTCGTAATTTCCATATAATATAATCCAAATTTTTATTTAGAGAAATCCTGATGGAATGCTATAAACAATGATAAAAATTGTTCATAACCGAAAATACTGAATGAAAAAGAGAAAAAGAATGCAAACATTTTTTTTTATTTTTTTTTTTTCTCAACTGTTTTTTGAGGGATACATACAAATTCTTAACATAGCGAATCGACTTCCATCATTTGTATTAAACCGAAATCTATTCATACAACCCAGATCTTCCAATCGATAGCTGGACCAAAGAGACCGTTTAATCATTTGAGTTTCATTTGCGTTAAATTTTCGATCTTCTTTTTTTATTGGTTCCTCGTAGTTACGTCTATTCTCCCCGGAACAAGAATTAAATTCTGCTCCTTGATTTCCATTTTCCTCTAGATATAAGGAATTCCATATTCCCAATTGTATACGACGTTTCGAAGGTAAAATATCTTCGAGATTAAATGAATTTGAAATAATTATTTTTTCTTTATTCTCAATAACTTTTACGCGTAGTATAGATTCATGAATGAAATCAGATATTCTTCTAAATCTACTTTTAAAATTTAATAGAATACTTATCATTTTATACATCAGAATCTCATCGTATAATACTTCTGGTAAACGATGTCCCAAATCTTTGAATATTTTATTTGTGCCATCCATGCAAGTATAGTTATAAAATAGAACTATATTTTTCAATATCTTCTCATAGAGAGACCGAAAATTGCCTCCTTCAGCTGAATTTACTCCAAAATTAATGATATTCAGAAGATTCGTTGTATTTCCTACTATTTCCGCTTTCTCTGCTATCTGTTCAGATTTCAAATTCCATCGCTCAATATACTTATGAGATTCTCTTTTCTCAAGTGATCTTTTTTTTGCATAATCATCTTTGTCTTTCCTTAAAAGAGATCTCTTTGGTTCGTGTATGAAACTAAAGTCACAAGTTGTTAGAAATTCATACATTTCTATAATGTTGAATTTTTTTAGAATCTCTGGATATAACCATGAATATAAATTGGAATTTATATGAATATTTTTTTTCCTATCAATTCTTTTATACTCACTATTCTTTCTATCATTGACTAATTTAAATTTACGTATCTTTTGAATACGATCATTAAACACGATTTCTTTTTTTTCATCTTGCCATATTGGAAATCTTTCAATGTCCGAATCTTCTATAGAAGCAAGATAACTATAAGATAAAAGATTATATTTGTACCGTTCGTTAAGTTTCCCCGTCTCTTTCAGATCCGCAATGAGTTTAGAATAAATCCTTTTTTTATAAGAACGTAAAGATTTATATTTGTCAAAATTATCGGAAAAATAATTTTCTATTTGCCAATGTTCAGTAATCTTATCTTTCCATCTCCGTGGTGCAATCTTACGCCATATCCGTAAAGGTACATTACATCGATGAAAACATTGTAACCATTTCTTCCAGTCCTTCTCTTCCAAATCCCGTGGCTTCCTGGAACCGAGTATTCCCTCTTCATTTGAAAAAGCTTCAATATTTTCTTCAATAAAGAGATTTGATATCCGGTGCCTTAATGATTCCACTGGATAAGACTTATTCATCGTTCTCATTTGCCATATTTTGTGAAATACATATGCTTGGGATATTAATCCCGTATCCTGACTAGGATGAACCTTGAAATATTTCATTTCTTTACTATAAATGATTAAATCTTTATTTAAAAATTTATTATCCTTCGTTTTTGACCGAGAAATGAAAAATTTTATTTTTTTATAAATTGTTGAAAGATCTCTTGTCAATCCCATTTTTAATTGTATTTTGAACCAAATGAGATGAAGAAAAACTACAAAATTTCTATTCATTTTTTTTGAAAGAATCTTGATTAAATAGATCCATTCCTCGATCAATTCCATACTTCTTCTGTGAAAATTCACAATTATTTGATGATTTTGAATTGATATCTTTTTTGATCTCAGTTCTTTCTCATTACCGGGATACACTCCATTCTTCTCTTTTGAATTAATATTAATTTCTAGTTCATCAGAATGGGTCTGTTCAGTAATTCCTCCAATCTGATTACTTTCCGGGGCTATGAAATCCCTTAATTCTTCAATATTCGTTCGAGCTTCATATCCAGATTGATCTGGAATTGCTGATGAAAAATTTTCATTACATTTAGTTGTAATTCCGATTGGTAATTCATCAATTATTTTGCTACTTGTCCCAAAATTTGTTCTGTGTTCATTATCTGGTTCAAGGCTAGATATATCATTACTCGTAGTTTTATTGAGCTGAGCATCTAATATTGTTAGATCTTTTTTATAAATATTTGATTCTTTTTTTAATGGAAAAAACTTGTCAAAGATTTTTGTAATTTTTTCCGATAAAATATTTATTTTCCATCTTTTTTTAAATCCCCCAATTAAAGGCTTAAAGAAGGAAGGGTTTTTTTTTATACTGCCAAAGGGTAAATAGGTTTGAAATCCCAAGGCTGTTAAAAAACCATAATCAATTTTTTTATTTTTTGCTATTTTATTTTTTGTTAAACTATATGAATTCGTTTCGAATCCAGGATCACGCCACTTCAAATGAAAAGGATTTATAATTTTTATTTGAAGACCATCTCTTTGCCACGAAAATGGTAATTTGTTCACCGAAACTTCGGTACCATCATAAGTACATCCTATAAAAAATTCCTTATTCCAATCATTCCAATCTTCTGCCCATTCCTTAGTTTGGAATAATAATAGATAACTAATAGTTTTAAATATTATTAATATAGGTAATACTATATATTTTCTAAAGTATAATTGGCTGATTAAAAGAAAACCTCTTACCCAATGAGCAAGCGGAAAATCAAATCTGTTTGCTGTCGCGAGACGATTAGCTTTTGTTACTACTTTTATAGCAAAAGCCTTTTTCGAAAAAAAGGCTATTAATCCTTTCATTTTCTTCTCAGGATGTGCAAAAGTCGGTTTTACATTTACGCCTATTATGCCCGGAAAAGAGAACGTCGTTTTTTTAAATATTCTCAAAAAAAATGGAGAATGCATTTGCAATTGTAAGGATTCTTGTAATAAAGCTTTACGTCTTCGAGCACGTATGGATCCTAATATCAGGTTCCGACGAAAATCTGGTTGTGTTGCGAAACTTTTCACAAATCTAAATTTTTTATTCTTTTTTTTAATAAAATCTATACTTTTTATTCTGAGGGAACGAATTCCACTGTATACATTCATAAAATCGAATGCATTGTTTATTAGTTTTAAAAATAGAGGTTTTTCTTTTTTAATTTCTCGGAGTTGGGGTTCCTTATAGATCTGTAATATTTCCGCTATTAAAGGGGAAGAAAGATTTTCTTTTACTCCAGTAAAGTTACCTGAAGATAAATCATCTGTTTGCCAAGCATATTGAAGTTTCCACCATAGAGAATAATCGTCAGTCAAAATACAAGGTGATTTTGGTATTGCAACTCCTTCACGTAATTCCCTATTCAGAAGAGGATCAAACCCTTTAAGGAAAATATCGTTCCCGTGATCGCATAATTTATTTTTTTTTTCAATAACTTTTTCTATTGAAGATCCTTTGTCTAGAGCTCGAATTCTATTCGTTAATTCATTATTCAAATTATATTTTCCCCGTTTTTCGGTATCAATCCATTCCTTCTGACAAAGATCTTCGAATGACGAAGGAATATCCGAAAGATTGAAATATTCCTTGAAATTTATTTCAAAAATTGACAAACTAGGTGAAGATGTGAAAGATATTCTTTGTCTCCCATCACTCACACACGCGTCAAAAAAATATTGAGACATCTCTGTTTTTATAGGAGTCATCGCCTTGAAATAAAAAAGATCTTCCTCGACATATCGGAATGGTCGGACCCATTTTCGGTAATCGAATAAGATAGTAGGCCACTTTTTTAACCACGATAACTTTTTAGCTTCCTTTTTTTCAAAATTAGAATATATCCTGTTATCGAAGAGAGGTACAGGAGCTCTACCCAAATATAATAGACAGAGAGCTATATAAATGATACGGGAAGTTCGAGCAAAGAGAATCCTTATTAAATAAGAAAGCCTATTATCTGTATCTGAATCGGGTTTTAAAACGGAAATAAATTTGGCCAAAATTCCGGGAAAAATGGAACCACCCAACCACCAGCCATAAAGGCTACTTATTACAAATAAAAATTTATTACTATAACGGAAAGTAAAGAGTTTGGCTAATCTTGCTAATACAGGACTTGGTAAGAGAACAGGATTGAATAATGAAAGGATAATAATATCCAAAAATGTTAATATTCTTCCTTCATAGACAAATTGAATATCATCAGATTTCCGGACTATTTTTGCACTCCTAAAATGATAATGATATATTGGTCTTTTTTCTTTTTGCAATCGGTGACATAAAAGACGATGCCAATAAAATAACATGTACGGTAAAACTAGCAAAGTTACTGCATGAGGTTTCACTAACATGACGTAGAG